AATAATATTCCAAAGCTTTTGTATGCTCTCCGTTGCTTGTGTGTATAAGACCTATGTTATAGAGTATATAACTTCTATCATAGGGATCAATTTCTGGTCGCGTAGCTTCATAATAATTCTGTAAAGCTTCTGCATAATTTCCTTCGGATTGAGCCGACATCCGTTACGGTCGTTCATTCTTGTAAAAGAATCTCCGTTACAGAACCGTACGTGAGATTTTCATCTCATACGGCTCCTCCCTTCTGTGCATAGTACTAAAGGTAATAATTCATGTAATCAAAATTTAACTATTCTCATTATGAACTGACAGGAGCTGGTATTTTTACAAGAAATTTCTAACCAGCCTTCCCACAAGAGGTTTTTTCTTACCACCAATCGTATTAGTGATAGATAGAAATGGTAACTCCAACAATTTCTTTGTACTCAACGCTTACGATTTCCAGGAATTAGTCACTTCAACGGTCTTTGATGGTTATACGGGTACCCAAAGCACGAATGAGATGGATCTTAGTTTTCCCAACCATTCTTGTTAGTCCCGATACCGATAAGGAAAAGGGTTATTTATAACAAAGTTTTCGTGTTGTTGATTCCTAGGTGTAGTGCTTTTTCCACAATGCCACCTATGGATACTAATTAAGTAGGATTGACCTCCAATAAAGAACCTATAGATGTAACCTTTCGCTCAATACTAAAATCGATAATTGAAGCATCTAAGGCTGCATCAATCGAGGATACACGACAGAAGGAATTGCTCTATCTCTAAACTTCACCTTCACCAAGCGTAGGTTTCTTTCACTAATTTGTTTTTTTATATTCCTAACTACGTTCTTTTTCTCGTAAAACTGAGGGGTAAAAAAACAAGAAAAGAATCAAATCGCACCATCTCCGTAATAGGTAAATGCCTTTTTTTCTCCTGAAGTTGTCGGAATTATTCGTAATAAGGTATTGGCTACAATTGAGGAGGTCTTATCAATAAAATTTCCATTTATTCGAGATCTAGGCATAATTATCAATTCATTCTATAATTATTTTCATTCCCCTTCGGGGAAAACGATCCCACAAAAAAAGGAATTGTACAGTACAAAATAACATAAAAACAGACTAATTGGAAAAACGTGGAGCACAAATTGTCCTCCCTTTTGACAAAGATGAAATGAAATAGTTGAATCAGATTATATTTCATTCCAATTTAGTAGTATACTATTACTATTTCATCTAAGTTTAATAACCAAGTTTCCTATGTATTGATTTTGATAACTCGATAAGTTTTTATTTGGTTATAAAAAGAAAAAAGAATTGAATAATCATTCCATGATAAAAAAATAAGGTAACCATCCTTTATTTTAATTATTTTAATTTTATTTTGTTTGCATAACGTATATGTGCCACGCCATACAGTTGAAATCAAAAAATGAATCGGACAATTTATGAATTTTGAATAGATCATGGGGTAGCTAATGAAAGAAGTTGCTGTTGATAAATATGAAATTGAAAAAAAAAACTTTTCTTCCTATGGAACCACCAGGCGGTCATACCTGTACTACAATTAAGATGAATGGCTCGCTACTTAATTCGGTTTTTGGTCAAGAATAAGATTCCGTAGGAGGGATGGCTGAGTGGTTCAAGGCGTAGCATTGGAACTGCTATGTGAACTTTTGTTTACCGAGGGTTCGAATCCCTCTCTCTCCTTTTCTTTTCATTTATCAACGTTACGTATCAAATCAAATAATAATTGATATCATTATTCTAACAGTCCTTATTTGATAGAGATTCTCTATCCCTAATTAGAGCCTGTGATACGTAAAATACAAATAGAGATATTGTATTGATATTGAAAAGAAGAAAAAGAATCCTATTTATTGTCGATCCATTTTTGATATGTGAATGAGACAAGGTACTCTATTTACTTCAGAGAAGGGGGTAAAAATTGTATGAACCTTGCTTTTTTTATTTTCGTTAGAATCAAGTTTGACGGGAATAATATTCTACGACTAACAACTCATTTATTTTCAAACCGATCGATTTATTATCTATGATTTGATTTACAAATCCTTTATATTGTAAGGAATCAATAGTCAAATGGTTTGGCAATTCCCCGCGGGGGGATGAAACAAGATAATTTTGAATCAGAGCTTTCGATCTTTCTTTATCCTTCGTAGTAATAATATCTCGGGGTTTGCAACGATAACTTGGTATATCTACTATACGACCATTAACTAAAATATGTCTATGGTTAACTAATTGTCTGGCTCCAGGAATGGTCGAAGCCATACCTAATCGAAAAAGGATGTTATCCAAACGCATCTCGAGTAGTTGTAGTAAAACCTGACCTGTTGACCCTTTGGCTTTTCCAGCAATATGCACATATTTAAGTAATTGTCGCTCTGCCAGACCATAATGAAAACGCAATTTCTGTTTCTCTTCTAAACGAATACGATATTGTGATCTTTTTCCCGAGCGCAATTGGGTTTGAAGATAACTTCCGGATCTGGGGCTTTTACTAGTTAGTCCCGGTAAAGACCCCAGACGGCGTATTTTTTTGAAACGAGGTCCTCGGTAACGAGACATATAAATAAAGGCTCCCTTTTTGATTCACTTTCATTTGAAAAAAAAAATTATAATTAGAATATTAATAATTATAATATTATATAAATCTAAAATTAAAATATAAAAAAATATTATAAAATAAATTCAGACTGAACTAAAGGATCAGCAAAGCAAAACACAATCTACTGAAGTATTACAAAGCAGAATGAAATAAATTTTATCAATATTTTTATTTTTTGTATATATAATATAGTGAAGTTCAAGCGAAGGCTACCTTTTCAAATTTCTTCTGTAAAGATATAGTTAACTTTTTTTATTTATAGCTATAGCTGCAAGTTACCATGACATAATAACTCGACATTTAGAGAAAGCGAGAGTAGATATTTTCAATCATGCAAAGAAAAAGAGCCGGCTATCGGAATCGAACCGATGACCATCGCATTACAAATGCGATGCTCTAACCTCTGAGCTAAGCGGGCGGATATAAGATCAATAGTGTATAGGAAACTCTCGGATCTTAGCTATTACCTGGTGATTCTTCTTTTTTTTTTTCATTTATTGATTATTTAAATTTCTTCTCTATTTCTATTCTTATTTATTCTATTTATAGTTATTAGTTATAGATTTTAGATTCTATATTCTAAAATAGAAAATAAAAATCTTTAGATTCTTTATATCTAGATATTATATCTAGATATATAAATAGAAATTCAATTCCATATTCATATTATCCTATTAATCAAATTATCATATTAGAATTTCTAATTAAAAATTTTTAAAATAAAATAATTCTAAATATTAAATAATAGAAAATCTAAAAAAATCGAATTTCGAATGAAATTCTTACTATTTTGAATATGATATGATTAATATGAAGATGAATATGAAATAAAGATGGATATGAAATCAATACAATAAATAATAAATACAATCTTAAATTAAATCTTCACTTCAATAATATTAATATGATTATTTTATGATAATTAAAATCATATTATAAATAATTCATTTATTCTCATTCTAATGGTGTAACTAAAAAACTATACTATAAATCTAAATCTAAATTTCACATAAAGAAACTATCTATATCCTAATAGATAATATAGTGAAAAACTAAATAGAATCATATTCTATTGATTTCTATTCGAATAATGTAAATCCATGACTAAAACTGATAGAAACTTGTATTCTATCATTATACACAAGAGGACGAATTGTTAAAAAAAAAAAAAAAAAATAAATATCGAGCGTTCTACTATTTTTAATTCCGCTATAAAAAAGAAGGGGGAGTCAAGGCATAGAAAGGCATAGATATATGTGGGATATATTTATCTATATTGAATTGCGGATACATCAATGATAGAATAATTTCGGATTGAAACAAATAGGGTTCATCCAATAGAGATGAAATGATAGAATGGAAGACGGCCAAAAAAATAAAATAGCAGCATACACTTTTTCGATACAAGAATCCTTACCTAATGAATTCAACAGTTCCAAGATCAATGAAAGAGGTGTATGGAATTACAATTAGATCCTTGTATCATATCAAATATCAAAGCAAAGGGGGATATGGCGAAATTGGTAGACGCTACGGACTTGATTGGATTGAGCCTTGGTATGGAAACCTTGCTAAGTGGTAACTTCCAAATTCAGAGAAACCCTGGAACTAAAAATGGGCAATCCTGAGCCAAATCTTTATAAAAAATGTAAAATTTGAATAAAAAGGGATAGGTGCAGAGACTCAATGGAAGCTGTTCTAACGAATGAAATTGACTACGTTACGTTAGTAGCAAAAATCCTTCTATCAAATGATAGAAATGACAGTAAAGGATAAGCTTATATACCTAATACATACTGACATAGGAAAGATTAATCACAACCCTCTATTTCGATATTTAGATTCATTCTATATTAATTAGAATGATAGAGATCAAATAATTATTCTAAAGATCAAAAAATCTATGAAAAAAGGAAGAGTTATTCTGAATCCATTCCCATTTTCCAATTGAAGTTTAAATTGAAATAGAATTCGAATATTCATTGATCAAATGATTAATTCCAGAGTTTCATAGATCTTTTGAAAATTAATCGGACGAGAATAAAGAGAGAGTCCCATTTTACATGTCAATACCGACAACAATGAAATTTATAGTAAGAGGAAAATCCGTCGACTTTAAAAATCGTGAGGGTTCAAGTCCCTCTATCCCCAAGAAAAGCCCATTTTACCTCCTCTTATTTCTTTATCTTCTTTTTGTTTTGAAGATCTAAGAAATTGAGGAGCTAGGTACAATTTGTTAAGACTTTTTTAGTTCTTTTCATTGACATAGATACAAGTACTCCGCTAGGATGATGCACAGGAAATGGTCGGGATAGCTCAGTTGGTAGAGCAGAGGACTGAAAATCCTCGTGTCACCAGTTCAAATCTGGTTCCTGACACGTGAATAATGTATCGGATAAATATTAATACCTCATACAAATGAAATTCATTGATACGGATCGGGATACATATTCTTTACTTTCCTTTTCATTTTTATTTTTTTCCTCTCTGTTCATACTTTGATCTTATTGAAATTTTAAATAGGATGTTAAATTTTCGTATATATCTCAAATTTCATAAAAAAATTAGATAAAAAGATTCAGATTGAAAGGATAAGAATATAAAGGATGTTTTTCAGACACAGTACAAATCAACCCCAATTCCTTTCATTTTTCATTTCTGCATTTCGTCTCTTCCGTCTTTTTTTTTTTTTTTTCATATTTTTTTTTTCTCACTCTTGCTCAATTTCCGGCGCCCCCCCCTAAGTGATGTGCGCGATACAAAGTTCATGGTACAGAACTCTTTTAAGTCATCCTAGTTTTTCTGCTCATACAAAATGTATATGATATCTTTCCAATTGGGGAATATCAATGAGAACCTCTTTTTTTAGCCACCCTCATATGAATTAAAGTCCAGTTACTCTGTTTCATCTAGAAGGGAATGTAAAAATGTTCTTTGATTGAAATGAAATCTGGAGTCGTGTCGTATAAGTACTTATCATTCAAAGAGCATCTTGTATTTCATAGAAATTGGGAGTGGAGCAATATAGTCTTTACGTAAGGACCAGCCTATCCAATTTTCAGGCATCAAGATACGTTTAAGGCGAGGATGATTCTCATAAGAAATTCCCAACATATCATAAGATTCCCGTTCCTGAAAATCCGTACTTCTCCAAATCCAGAAAACGGACGGGGTTCGAGAATTACTCCTGGGGGCAAATACTTTTATGCATACCTCCTCTGGTTTATCTATACCATAACGTATTTTCGTAAGGTGATACACACTAGCTAAAAATCCGTCTGGTGCTACATCATAGGCACACGAGCGTAAATAATTGTAACCATATACCATATACATATAAAATGACAGCAATTGAGTCCCAATCTTTGGTTTTTTTTTTGTAAAGTCTCTATTCTTCGGCAATCAAAGCCTAAAGATCTATGAACTAGCTCATGCTTGACTAGTCAATCATATAAACGAATTTGCATCTCCTTCATCTCTACCACATTTTTCTTTGTATCAATACTTCACATTGACAATGAAATTGTTAAAGACTGACCCGCTCTTTCTTATTCTGCACAAAGGAACCCTGCCTGATTAACTAATTCGTAAGAAGATACTGACCCTTTGGACTTTAAATCTTTTTCAAATTAAAATCTAAAAGGTATCTCTGAAGTAGATGGTAATTGATAGAGTAATCCTTGATTATAATTTCCAGTATTTAGTACTGTGTCGAAGGTAAACCTTGTGATTAGTAGTAAAACATCGATTCTCCTGTTGATACACAGTTCTATCTTCAACTTCAAAGATTTTTTGAGATATCTTCTTACGAAGTTTCGTTATAACATCTATAAAAGAATCTTCTTTATAGTAAAGAAAAAATTATAAAGAAATTCAAGAAAATTTAAAATAATAATCATTAAGAATTCAATATCAATAGAATATGATAATATTATTACTATATTTTATATTTTTATTAGTATAACTATAATAGTATAGTTATATTTAATTTTATGGAATCATGAACGTTCGGCATAATATAGGATCCCTCTAATAATCTTCTCCTAATAGTCTAATAGAAAGAATCACACATTATCGAGCAATTCGACAGACCAAATTCCCAAACCCGCTCAACTCTTAGAATATAGAAGGAGGAGCCTTGATGGATGTAGGGCTAATTAATTAGCCCTACATTATCTTTGAAACAAATTTAAAATTGAAAGAATCTAAGAATCTATTAGGTTTGTTGTTCAGCCAAAAACTGATTATCCACAAATACTCAAGATCAAGAAAAGAATAGGTCCTAGATCCATGCGACTTAGGATTGGATTTGCTTGGGTCAGGTTGAAGTCTTTAGACAGTATTCTTTCATGATTTTAATTTCATAAATTGACTGGGTTTGGGTATACCAAACCCCAAAAAAGTGTATAAATAACTCTTTGATCATGGGCAATAAAAGAGGAAAAAGTAATTCATTCATGAAAATGGATAAAGAAATATGGTTATTTGATCCGAGATTTGACAAATACCAATTGGGTCCGTTGAAATGAATTATTGTGTTTATTTTATTGTTCCTACTATTAAAATATTAAAATATAAAATAAAACTACTAAAATCTCTATACAAAACAAAAATGGAATGTATAATGTATTAGGGCTATACGGACTCGAACCGTAGACCTTCTCGGTAAAACAGAGAAAACTGATTATTATCGAAATGATTCGAACTGTTTCAAAGACCCAACATGCATTTTGTTGCATTGGGCTCTTTCATCAACTGATGTAAAGATCAGTTAGTCCACCATTTTTTTCTTTACAGGAAGATAAAAAGATAATGAGATGGTTCCATGTGCTCTGATTCATTATTTGTATCCTGATCTAGGAGCAATACCAAAGTGTTTCAAAGAAAAATGACCTTGATTTAGGTCTGCCTTCGGCCTAGATCAACCTAAGTGAAATGGAGCCTCTATCGCTCCACTGCAAGAGTAAAATATGAGACTTCATACACCTCAAAGCTCATAGGACGACAAGAGGTTCTTTTGAGACCCTTATACTCATTATGCCTGGCATTGAATGGACTGGACATTTACCTTACAATGGCATGTTCTATTTGATTGATTTGGCAGTGGAATTCGCACCTGAATCGGATCGAACCAAATATTTGTCAGGCTATTTTTCTCTTGTTCTCTCGAACCTACGGAATAAGACATCGACTTCTCAAAAAGATCAATTATGGTCATTGCATAATAGGCTTCCTTGAAAAGCATTGGCGCACGTGTAAACGAGGTGCTCTACCTAACTGAGCTATAACCCTTATCATAAATCATAACTATTTTAACATAGAGGCAATTTCTTGTCAAGAAGGGTATCCCATATGCATATAATAACTCTCCGATCCATTTACTGGTAAAAGATTGATATTGCTTAGAAAGCATATTTTAACTAGAATCCATCGAAGTGATGAAGACCTTTTTGTGGTGATAAATAACCTACTTAACCCAGTGGTTAGAGTATTGCTTTCATACGGCGGGAGTCATTGGTTCAAATCCAATAGTAGGTAGAACTTATTAGATACCATGGAATCAGGTATCTAATAAGTTTTTCTACCCATCCTCTTTTTTTCGTTCTATCATAAGATTAATCAGATTAGACTTCATTGTGTTCAATTTGGTTCAATTTTTGGAATGAAAATGTAGTGTATAATAAGAAACTCCTTTAATTTTAATTATTTTTTTGATTCTTTTTATTTTTATTGAATGCATTGACTACTACTGGGAAATCACATTGACAGCCTCTACTCGTGTCCTAGCTCGTCTGAGAGCTAGATTTGACTCAATTGCTTGTCTCTTACCCTCAGCTCTACTCAAGTTATCTTCAGCTATTTCAAGAGTTTGTTGAGCTTCTTGTGCATCAATGTCAGTACTAAATTCTGCATCATTTCCTAAAATAGTTATCTCATTATTACTTATTCTAGCGAAACCACCCATAAGAGCCACTGTTAACCATTGGTCGTTTAGCCGTATTCTCAAAAGACCTATATCTACAGCCGTGGCAATGGGGGCATGGTTTGGTAATACTCCAATTTGTCCACTATTCGTAGATAAAATAATTTCTTTCACTTCGGAATCCCAAATAATTCGATTAGGAGTCAGTACACAAAGATTTAAGGTCATTTCTTCAATTTGCTCTCCTCTTCTAAGTTTTCTAAGTTAATAGCTTTCGTGGTAGCTTCATCGATGTTACCCACCAAATAAAAGGCCTGTTCGGGAAGACCATCTAATTTTCCGGAAAGGATGAGTTGAAATCCCCGAATTGTTTCTGCGAGACCAACATATTTCCCCGGAGAACCAGTAAAGACTTCTGCCACAAAGAAGGGTTGTGATAAGAAACGCTCAATCTTTCGTGCTCTTGCTACAGTTAAACGATCTTCTTCGGATAATTCGTCCAACCCAAGGATAGCTATAATGTCCTGAAGTTCCTTGTAACGTTGTGAAGTTTGCTTAACTCTTTGAGCAGTTTCATAATGTTCCTCGCCAACGATCCGAGGTTGTAACATGGTTGACGTTGAATCTAAGGGATCTACTGCTGGATAAATACCTTTGGCAGCTAATCCTCTTGATAATACGGTAGTAGCATCTAAATGTGCAAATGTCGTGGCAGGAGCAGGGTCGGTCAAATCATCCGCAGGTACATAAACTGCTTGGATCGATGTTATAGATCCTTCTTTGGTAGAAGTAATTCTTTCTTGCAAAGAACCCATTTCCGTACTAAGGGTAGGTTGATAACCCACTGCGGAAGGCATTCTACCTAATAAGGCAGATACTTCGGACCCTGCTTGAACGAAACGAAAGATATTATCGATGAATAGAAGTACGTCTTGCTCATTAACATCCCGGAAATATTCCGCCATGGTTAGGGCAGTCAAGCCAACTCTCATACGAGCTCCTGGCGGTTCATTCATTTGACCATAGACTAGAGCTACTTTGGATTTTCCAAGATTTTTTTCATTAATCACCCCGGATTCTTTCATTTCCATGTAGAGATCATTTCCTTCACGAGTACGCTCCCCTACTCCGCCAAATACGGATACGCCTCCATGAGCTTTGGCAATGTTGTTGATCAATTCCATGATGAGTACTGTTTTACCCACCCCAGCTCCCCCAAATAGTCCGATTTTTCCTCCACGACGATAGGGGGCTAAAAGATCCACCACTTTAATCCCTGTTTCAAAGATTGATAATTTCGTATCTAACTGTATGAAGGCGGGTGCAGATCTATGAATAGGAGATGTTGTGCGAGTATCAACAGGACCGAAATTATCAACAGGTTCCCCAAGAACGTTGAAAATTCGTCCGAGAGTAGCTCCGCCGACTGGAACACTTAGAGGAGCTCCCGTGTTAATCACCTTCATTCC